TTGGTTAATATATTAGAATATTTAGTGTCGGGTTGTTTCTCATAAATTTTTTGGTGGGGTTTTTGGGTAATTGGCGAGGGGCGAAAAAATAAAAAATTGATGCATATATATATATATATATATATATAATGGGATGCCGATTTATATTTCAACTCGTTGGCTCGGTGCGTTCTTGAGTCCTTCTTGGTTTCGGGGTTTGACAAGAATAACAGGATTTGCTGAGCGTAGGGGGGTAGGGGGGTTTGTCGCGCAAAAACCAAAGGGGGGACACATATATAAGGATAAGTTGAACAAGAGATGAATATGTTATGCACTTGATTAAATAATATGTAATGCTTAAGTTATGTCTTATAATAATTAATAGTTATTACGCATTCAAGAAAAATGTTCAACCTTAAATTAACATTTGAGCCTGCACTCTGAAATGCCAAGTGAAAGGAAACCAAAAAAAAATACGTTATGCATATAAAAGAATGCTCGGCATGGTGGGTAACGAGACATATGTACTACACCATTAATCAGATGCCAGTATAGTTAATCGAATGGGGAAATAATACAGTTATGTTCCTGAAATAGGAACCAGATGCCAGTAATAGTTCACTATGTGCAACCCCCACAATTAGTGTCCTTGATTCCATCATGCATGATATTCCTTTATATAAATTAGTTGGTGGTTTCTTACTACATTAAGATGTGTTAAAAAGATGTTAGTTGGTTAATTCAAGGAAAATTTTGAGGACAATTTTTTGGGGATTAATATATTACCCGGGTTAAAATAACTGATTTTGTGAGTCTTAATATAATGCTTATGTATACCTTAATTTTTAGTACTTGCTTTGTGGTTAAAATAATGAGCTGGTGATAATACATACATGTATTAACACATTAATGTAAAATTAGGCATATTATGTATTAAACCATAAAGGATGCTTAATCCCCAGAAAATAGTTTAGTTTAGAATTCTGGCTTTGGGAGCCAGTGGTGAGAGTTAAAATCTCTCTTTTCTGGGCGCTAGGGAGGAGTTTAACCTCCGATCTTCGGATTACAAGACCGATGCTTTAAAGCTAAGCTACTAGGGCAAGCTCATTCTAGTGCTTTGTTTTCTAACCACCCTGCTAGTGGGATAAAGATTAGAAATAGTGCAAAGTATAGGACGGATGCAATTTGTCCAATAATAATAAATGGGTGTTCTACTGGCATACCTCCAATTCATGTTAAGATAATTATGTCTGCTACTAGGGTTCAGAATAGGAATTGGGTGATTGGGCGAAATGTTAGTCCTCGTTGTTTTGAGGTGTGTAGGAGGGGTACTACTATTAGTACTAGGATGGAGAATAGTAGTGCAAGGACACCTCCAAGTTTATTTGGGATTGATCGTAGGATGGCGTAGGCGAATAGGAAGTATCATTCTGGCTTAATATGTGGTGGGGTGACTAGTGGGTTGGCGGGGGTAAAGTTTTCTGGGTCTCCTAGGAGGTTGGGGGAAAACAATGCTAGCAGTATTAGCGCCAGAAGTATAAGTACGAACCCGAGTAAGTCTTTGTACGTGAAGTATGGGTGGAAAGAGATTTTGTCTGCGTCTGAGTTTAGTCCAATTGGGTTGTTTGATCCTGTTTCGTGGAGGAAAAGAAGGTGGAGGATAGTTGCGGCGGCAATAACGAATGGGAATAGGAAATGGAATGCAAAGAATCGTGTTAGCGTTGCATTATCTACTGAGAATCCGCCTCAGATTCATTGAACTAATATGTCTCCTATGTATGGTACGGCGGACAGGAGGTTTGTAATGACTGTGGCACCTCAGAAGGATATTTGACCTCATGGGAGGACATAGCCGACAAAGGCTGTTATTATAACTAGTAGAAGGAGGACTACACCGATGTTTCAAGTTTCTTTGTAAAGGTAGGACCCGTAATAGAGGCCTCGGGCAATGTGTATATAAATGCAGATGAAGAAGAATGATGCTCCGTTGGCGTGGATGTTTCGGATTAGTCAGCCGTAATTTACATCGCGGCAGATGTGGACTACTGATGAAAATGCGGTTGAAATGTCTGAGGTGTAGTGTATGGCTAGGAATAGGCCGGTTAGGATTTGAGTAGCTAAGCATAGTCCTAGTAGGGATCCAAAGTTTCATCATACTGAGATGTTAGATGGTGCTGGTAGGTCGATTAGTGCGTCGTTGGCGATTTTAATTAGGGGGTGTGTTTTTCGTAGGCTTGCCATGGTGGTTTTTGTAGTTGAATAACAACGGTGGTTCTTCAAATCATTGGTCTCAGTTAAAATCTGGGCAGAAATTATGACTTATTTTATGTCCTTGTTATTAATAGCTTTAGTTGTAGGCTTAGTTGCTGTTGCTTCTAACCCTACGCCTTATTTTGCGGCACTGGGCTTGGTAGTTGCGGCTGGGGTTGGGTGTGGGGTTTTGGTGGGCCATGGGGGTTCTTTCCTATCATTAGTTCTTTTTCTAATTTATTTAGGAGGAATGCTCGTGGTTTTTGCCTATTCGGCAGCTTTGGCTGCTGAGCCCTTCCCGGAAGCTTGAGGTAGTCGTTCTGTGCTGGGTTATGTTTTAGTTTACTTACTAGGGGTGGCTTTAGTGGCGGGGTTGTTTTGAGGGGGTTGGTATGAGGGTTCATGGGTGGTTGTAGATGGGTTGAAAGAGTTTTCTGTTTTGCGTGGTGATATTAGCGGTGTGGCTGTGATGTATTCGTTTGGTGGGGGTATGTTAGTTATTTGTGCTTGGGTGTTACTTTTAACTCTGCTTGTTGTGTTGGAGCTTACTCGTGGTTTGAGTCGTGGGACTTTGCGTGCGGTTTAAAGGAGGGCTAAGATGGTGGCTAGGGTTAGGGTTAGGAGGAAGATGGTTAGGTATGTTTTGATTATTCCTCGTGAAATATTATTTGTGGTTTTTGCCATGCTTTTTTGTGTTGATGCTAGGCCTTTTGGCCCAATTGCTTCAAGCCATGTTTTGTCGAGTTGGGTGGCGGCTGCCTGTCCTAAAGTAAGTTTGAGTTTTGGGATAAGTCGGTGTACAGTTATGGGGAAGAATCCTAGTATATTTGAGAAGTGGTGTATAGGAATTGTTGGGGTAATTTTCATTTGTTTGCTTGTCATGTTGGTCAGTTCCATGGCTGTTAGTAGGCCCACGATTGTTACGATGAGGGCTACTATTTTTAGGGTGGTTGGTATTGTTATGACTGGTGTTTTTATTGGTGGAAGGTTTTGGGAGATAATAAGTCCTGCGATGATGCTTCCCCAGGCAAGTCGTTTGAGGGGGTTGATTACTAGTGGGTTATTTTCGTTAATTGGGCATAGGGGAATAAATCGTGGGGCTCCTATAATTACGAAGTATACCAGACGGAAGCTATATACTGCGGTGAATGATGTGGCAATTAGTGTTAGGGTTAGGGCTCAGGCGTTGAGGTAAGAGGTACTTAGGGCTTCAATGATTGCGTCTTTTGAGAAGAATCCTGCTAGGAAGGGGGTTCCTGTGAGAGCTAGGCTGCCGATTGTAAAGTAAGTAGAGGTGGCGGGCATAGTATTAAATAGGCCCCCCATTTTTCGGATGTCTTGTTCGTCGTTTAGGCTGTGAATAATTGATCCTGAGCACAGGAATAATATGGCTTTGAAGAAGGCGTGGGTACAGATGTGTAGGAATGCTAGTTGGGGTTGGTTTAGTCCGATTGCGACTATCATTAGGCCTAGTTGGCTTGATGTTGAAAAAGCTACAATTTTTTTAATGTCGTTTTGGGTGAGGGCGCATGTGGCTGCGAATAGTGAGGTTAATGCTCCAAGGCATAGCCAAATTGTCAGGGCTAGTTGATTGTTTTCTATGAGGGGGTGGAATCGGATAAGAAGGAATACTCCTGCAACGACTATGGTGCTGGAGTGTAGTAGGGCAGATACTGGGGTAGGGCCCTCCATGGCGGCTGGGAGTCAGGGGTGGAGGCCGAATTGGGCGGATTTTCCTGTTGCTGCTAGGATTAGGCCAATTAGGGGAAGTGTTATGTTAAAGTCTTTTGATAGTGTCAGGATTTGTTGGATTTCTCAGGAGTTAATGTTTATTGCAAGTCAAGCTATGGTTATAATTAATCCGATGTCTCCTACTCGGTTGTAGATAACGGCTTGGAGGGCTGCTGTATTAGCATCTGCTCGTCCGTATCATCATCCGATGAGCAGGAATGATATGATTCCTACTCCTTCTCAACCAATAAATAGTTGGAAGATGTTGTTAGCTGAAACTAGAATAATTATGGCTACTAGAAATACGAGTAAGTACTTAAAGAATCGGTTGATGTTGGGGTCGGAGTGTATATATCATAGTGAGAACTCAAGGATTGATCAGGTGACATATAAGGCGATTGGGATAAAGATTAGAGAGTAATGGTCGAATTTAAAGCTGATATTTACGTCAAATGTTTGGGTATTTATTCATTGTCAGTTTGTTACGATGCTTTCTGTTCCCTGGGTTAAGAAAATTGTAAGTGGTAGGAGACTGATGAAGAATGCGGAGCTGATGGCAGTTTTAGTGGTTTTATCTGCCATGTTGGAGTCTAGTTGGTTTGGGTTAAGTGTGGTAAGTAGGGGGTGAAGTAGGATGAGAAAGGTTAGGAGGAGGGACGTGTGTATGATTAGTGTCATAGCTTCCACTTGGACTTGCACCAAGAGTTTTTGGTTCCTAAGACCAACGGATGAGCTGTTATCCTTTGGAAGCGCAAGGAAGCCAGGGATTTTAACCATGGAGCGTAAGAATTAGCAGTGCTTACTAATTTCTGTTCTTCCTTGGTGAGTAAGGGGATTTTAACACCTATCTTTAGAATCACAATCTAATATTTTAGTTAAACTATACTTACAATAGCACCATCCTCATATAAGTTCTGGTTTTGCTACTAATAGGATAATGGGGATTAAGTGTAGGGTTATTAGTAAGTGTTCTCGGGTATGAAATGGTTGGAGTCCTGTGATGTGGTTCGGTGTTGGACCTCGTTGTGATATAAGAAATATATAGAGGGAATAGCTGGCTGTGATTAATGTCCCTAGTCCGGTGAGTAGAATTGTTCAGGGTGATCAGTTGAATAGTGTTGTGATGATCATTAGTTCTCCTATTAGGTTTGGTAGTGGTGGTAGTGCTAGGTTAGCCAGATTGGCGGTAAATCATCAGACTGCTGTTAATGGAAAGATCACTTGTAGTCCGCGGGCAAGGACTATTGTTCGGCTGTGGGTTCGTTCGTATGCTGTGTTGGCTAGACAGAATAGTGCTGAGGATGCCAGCCCATGGGCGATTATGAGAATAATTGCTCCTGAAAAGCCTCATGGGGTCTGAATCAGGATCCCCCCTGCTACTAGTCCCATATGACCTACGGATGAGTAGGCGATTAGTGATTTTAGATCTGTTTGTCGTAGGCAGATTGATCCGGTTATAATAATGCCTCAGAGGGCTAGGATGATAAATGGGTAGGCTAGTTCTTTTGACAGGGGGTCTAATATTACTATTATGCGTATTATTCCATATCCGCCAAGTTTTAGTAGGACTGCTGCTAGCACTATAGACCCTGCCACGGGGGCTTCTACATGTGCTTTTGGTAGTCATAGATGAACTCCGTAAAGTGGTATTTTAACTAAAAATGCGACTAGGCAGCCGGCTCATCAAGCTGTGTGTCCTCAGGAGTTGAGTTGTAGGGGTTGTGAGTGTTGAAGTACTAGTATTGATAGGGTGCCGGCGGATTGTTGAAGAAGGAGCAGGGCAACTAGGAGTGGGAGTGATCCTACCAGGGTGTAGAATAGAAAATAGACTCCTGCGTTGAGTCGTTCAGTTTGATTTCCTCATCGGGTAATAATGATGAGGGTTGGAATAAGTGTGGCTTCAAATATAATATAGAATATAATAATTTCTGTGGCGCCGAATGCTATGATTAAAAAAGTTTGTAGTGAGGTGAGGAGTATGATGTAAGTGCGTTGTCGGCTGATTGGTTCTGGACTAATGTGGTTTTGGCTAGCTAAGATTATAAGGGGAAGTAGTCAGCATGTTAGAACCAGGAGGGGGGTTGATAGGGGGTCTGTGGCTAAGTATGTGTTGGCGGAGGTTCATCCAGTTTCGGATGTTCATTTTAATCAGGTCAGGCTAGTGAGGGCAATTAGGAGGCTATGTGCTGTTGTGGTTGTTCATAGTCATTTAGGGGAAGTTAGTCAAATTGTTGGGAATAGCATGATTGTGGGGATTAGTACTTTTAGCATTGTAGGAGGTTAAGGCTTTGTAGTCGGTTAGTGCCGTGAGTACGGACTGTGGCAACTAGTAGTGCTAGGCCGGTGCTTGCTTCACAGGCGGAAAAGGCCAGGAGTAGTATGGGGGCTGTTGAGAATCCTGTAGACTCAAATTGTAGTGCTCACAGGGCTAGTGCAATAAATAGGGATAGCATTATTCCTTCTAAGCATAGAAGTGCTGATAGTAGGTGGGTTCGGTGAAATGCCAGTCCTATTAGACCTAGGATAAATGCTGAGCTAAAGCTAAAATGTGTGGGTGTCATAAGGGGGTCGTGGAATTAAACCACGATTTTCTGAGCCGAAATCAGAGGTCTTGCTTTGGACTAACTCCCTATTCTGCCCACTCTAAGCCGCCTTGAGTTCATTCATAGATTAATCCGAGGGTTAGTAGAATTAGGACTGTGGTGGCTCAGAAGAGTGTTCCTGTTGGGTTGTGGAGCTGATCTCCCCAGGGTAGGGGGAGGAGAAGGGCAATTTCTAGGTCAAAAAGAAGGAATAGAATTGCTACCAGGAAAAAGCGTAAGGAGAATGGTAGTCGGGCGGATCCTAGTGGGTCAAATCCGCATTCATATGGTGATAGTTTTTCTGCGTCGGGGTTTATTTGTGGTAGTCAAAAAGAGACAACTGCTAGGATTAAGGAGAGGGCTATTGTAATAACTAAGATAGTTATAATCAGGTTCATTATCTTTCCCTGGGGTTTAACCAAGACTGTGTGATGGAAGTCACTTGTACCTAATCTTATACTAGAAAGATTATGAGCCTCATCAGTAAATAGATACGTAGAGGAATAGTCACACTACGTCAACAAAGTGTCAGTATCAGGCAGCGGCTTCAAAACCAAAGTGGTGTTCAGATGTGAAGTGATATTGGGTTTGGCGCAGGAGGCATACTGCTAGGAAGGTTGATCCGATAATAACATGTAGTCCATGGAATCCTGTAGCCACGAAGAATGTTGAGCCGTAGACTCCGTCTGCAATTGTAAATGGTGCTTCGTAGTATTCGATGGCTTGGAGTGCGGTGAAATAAAGTCCTAGTAGGATGGTTAGTGCTAAAGATTGAATGGCTTGCTTTCGTTTTCCCTCCATGATGCTATGGTGGGCTCATGTTACTGTAACCCCCGATGCTAGTAGCACGGCTGTGTTGAGGAGTGGTACTTCAAAGGGGTCTAGTGGAACAATTCCTGCGGGGGGTCAGCACCCTCCCAGTTCAGGTGTTGGTGCTAGGCTTGAGTGGTAGAAAGCTCAGAAGAATCCTAGAAAAAAGAACACTTCGGAGGTGATAAATAGAATTATCCCGTATCGTAACCCTTTTTGTACTGGGGGTGTGTGGTGACCTTGGAAAGTCCCTTCTCGGATAATGTCTCGTCATCACTGGTATATGGTTAGAAGTAGGAGAATTATTCCTAAAGTTATTAGTGTTGTTGAGTGGAAGTGAAATCAGATTGCTAAGCCTGATGTTATCAGTAAGGCAGCAATAGCTCCGGTTAGTGGTCACGGGCTTGGGTCAACTATGTGATAGGCATGTGCTTGGTGGGCCATTAGGTGTTTTCTTGTAGGTAGAGGCTTAAGAGAAGTACGAATACATAGGCTTGGATTATTGCAACTGCTACTTCTAGTAGGGTGAGCAGGAAAAGTACGGCGGCAGTTAGAATTGCTACTGTTGGTATTATTGGTAGAAGAACAAATACAGCGGTGGCGATGAGTTGGATTAGTAGGTGGCCTGCGGTTAGGTTGGCTGTAAGTCGAACCCCTAGGGCTAATGGTCGAATAAATAGGCTAATTGTTTCGATGATGATTAGTACTGGGATCAGTGGAATAGGTGTTCCTTCCGGAAGTAGGTGTCCTAGGGCGACTGTTGGTTGATTTCGCATTCCAATAATTACTGTGGCAAGTCATAGTGGCACAGCGAATCCTATGTTGAGTGATAGTTGTGTTGTGGGTGTAAAAGTATAGGGTAGTAGGCCTAGTATATTAATTGTGATTAAGAAGATTATTAGTGAAGTTAGAAGTAATGCTCATTTATGTCCTTGTACACTTAGTGGCGTTATTAGTTGATTTGTGGAGCGGTTGATAAACCATTCTTGGGCCGTAATAAGCCGGTTGTTAATTCATCGAGATGATGGGGTTGGGTAAAGTACTCAGGGGAGGGCAATTGCAATGGCAATTAGGGGGATTCCCAGGTAGGATGGGCTTGCAAATTGATCGAAGAAGCTTACTATCATGGTCAGTCTCAGTACTCAGTTTTGTGTTTTTCAGCACTTATTGGGGTTGGCTCGTCTGGTGTGGTGTGATTTAGAATTTTGGTTGGAATAATGGTTAAGAAGATTAATCAGGAGAATATTAAGATTATAAATCAAGGGCCGGGGTTTAATTGTGGCATTTCACTAAGGGTGGTCTGGAGTCACCAATCTTTGGCTTAAAAGGCCAATGCTTTGTCCAATATTTAGCTTCTTAGCGAGGCGAAGTCTAGTTGATTTGCGGATCAAGTTTCGAAGTATGGTAGTGGTACTGCTTCAATTACAATTGGTATAAAGCTGTGGTTGGCTCCGCAAATTTCTGAGCATTGTCCGTAGTATACTCCTGGGCGTGAGGCGAGGAGGGCGGTTTGGTTAAGTCGTCCTGGAACCGCATCCATTTTTACGCCTATGGATGGGACAGCTCAAGAGTGCAGTACGTCTTCGGCAGACACCAGAATACGAATTGGGGATTCTACTGGGATAACTATTCGGTGGTCTGTTTCTAAGAGTCGGAATTGTCCAGGGGTGAGGTCTTGGGTTGGTACTATATAAGCATCAAAGTTTAGGTTTTCATAATCTGTGTATTCATAGCTTCAGTATCATTGATGTCCTATTGCTTTAATTGTTAAGTGGGGGTCGTTGATTTCGTCTATAAAATATAGAATGCGCAAAGAGGGCAGGGCGATCATTACTAAAATCACAGCGGGTAAAATGGTTCATACAATTTCGATTTCTTGAGAGTCTAAGATAAACTTATTAGTGAGTTTAGTAGATACTATTGCAATAATAATGTATAATACTAGGGCGCTAATTAAGAATACAATTATTAATGCGTGATCGTGGAAGTGAAGAAGTTCTTCTATGACTGGTGATGCTGCGTCTTGGAATCCTAGTTGCGTTGGATGTGCCATTAAGCCTTGGGCTCATAAGACATGTGGGGATTTAACCCACAATTTCACCTTGACAAGGTGGTGTAATTTACATTTTACTAATGTCTTTAGAAGGAAGTGACAGAGTGGTTATGTGGCTGGCTTGAAACCAGCATATGGGGGTTCAATTCCTCCCTTCCTCGTTAGTTTGATTGAACTTGAACAAATGCTGGTTCCTCGTATGTGTGGTAGGGAGGGGGGCAGCCGTGAAGTCACTCTACGTTTGTTGTTGTTAGCTCTACAGATAGTACTTCTCGTTTGGCGGTGAAGGCTTCTCATAAGATAAATAGAAATATAATTACCGCTACTAGTGAAATTAGTGACCCAATAGATGAAATCGTGTTTCATAAGGCATAGGCGTCTGGGTAGTCAGAATATCGTCGTGGCATGCCCGCTAGGCCTAGGAAATGTTGTGGGAAAAATGTGAGGTTAACCCCAATAAATATAACTGTGAAGTGGATTTTTGTTCAGGTGCTGTGAAGGGTATATCCGGTTAGTAGGGGGAATCAATGTACGAAGGCTGCTATAATAGCAAATACGGCACCTATTGATAGTACGTAGTGGAAGTGTGCGACTACATAGTAAGTATCATGTAGGACAATATCAAGTGATGAGTTAGACAGTACAATCCCTGTGAGCCCGCCTACTGTAAACAGGAAAATAAATCCCAGGGCCCATAGTATAGGTGTTTCTCATTTAATTGATCCTCCATGGAGCGTGGCCAATCAGCTAAACACTTTTACACCTGTTGGGATTGCAATGATTATTGTTGCAGATGTGAAGTATGCGCGAGTATCTACGTCTATTCCAACAGTAAACATGTGGTGGGCCCATACGATAAATCCTAGAAGGCCGATGGCTATTATGGCTCAAACCATTCCTATATAGCCAAATGGTTCTTTTTTACCTGAATAGTAGGCTACAACGTGGGAGATAATTCCAAACCCTGGGAGGATGAGGATATAGACTTCTGGGTGACCGAAGAATCAGAATAGGTGTTGATAAAGGATTGGGTCCCCTCCTCCTGCTGGGTCAAAGAATGTGGTGTTGAGGTTTCGATCTGTTAGGAGTATTGTAATTCCGGCAGCTAAGACAGGTAGTGATAGGAGAAGAAGAACAGCGGTTACGAGCACGGATCAGACGAATAAAGGTGTTTGATATTGAGAGATGGCAGGGGGTTTCATATTGATAATTGTGGTGATGAAATTGATTGCCCCTAGGATTGATGATACACCTGCTAAGTGGAGTGAAAAGATCGTTAGGTCTACTGATGCTCCTGCGTGGGCTAGGTTTCCTGCAAGGGGTGGGTAGACTGTTCACCCTGTCCCGGCTCCCGCTTCAACACCGGAGGAGGCTAGAAGTAGCAGGAATGATGGGGGTAATAATCAGAAGCTTATGTTATTCATTCGTGGGAATGCCATGTCGGGGGCCCCGATTATTAATGGCACGAGTCAGTTTCCAAATCCCCCGATGAGGATAGGCATTACTATAAAGAAGATTATAACAAAAGCGTGAGCAGTTACGATAACATTATAGATTTGGTCATCACCCAGAAGCGACCCGGGTTGACTTAGTTCAGCCCGAATTAGGAGGCTTAGGGCAGTTCCCACTATTCCGGCTCAGGCACCAAATACAAGATAAAGGGTACCAATGTCTTTGTGGTTAGTAGAGAAGAATCAGCGCGTGATTGCCACAGGTAGGGTGGCCGAGTGCCTAGGCGGTGGGTTGTAGCCCCGAAGACAGAGGTTTGAGCCCTCTCCCTACTAGCCCCGTGGTGTAGAGCACATCGAATTGCAAATTCGAAGACGCAGGTTAATACTCTGCCGGGGCTTTTTCCCGCCTTGCTGAGTTAGGCGGCGGGAAAAAGTAGATGGATGCTCGCTGGCTTGGGCGCTTAGCTGTTAACTAAGAGTTTGTAGGATCGAGGCCTTCCCATCTAGTAAGGCCTTAGCTTAATTAAAGCGTCTGATTTGCAATCAGGAGATGTGAGTTAATCCCTTATAGGTCTTAGTCAGGGACTAGAAGATTTTCACTTCTACTTAGAGCTTTGAAGGCTTTTGGTCTAATATTATCCTAAGTCCCTAGGTGGTTAGTATCAGGATGGCTGGGGTTACAGGTAGCAGTCCTAGGGTGGCCGCGATAAATAGGGCGAGTGGTAGGGAGGTTTGAGTTGTTTGGGTTCGTCAGGGGGTAGTTGAGTTGGTTGTGTTGGGGGAGACGGTTAGTGTCATTGCGTAACACAGTCGTAGGTAGAAGTACAGGCTGATTAGTGCGGTTAGAGCTATTGTTGTGGCGATAATGGGTAGGTTTTGTTTTGTTAATTCTTGAAGGATTATTCATTTTGGTATGAATCCTGTGAGTGGTGGGAGGCCGCCTAGTGACAGTAAGACTAGGGCGGTTGTTGATGCGAGTATGGGGTTTTTTGATCAGGTTGTTGCGAGTGTGCTGATTTTGGTTGTTAGTGATATTTTTAGGGTTAGGAATGTTGCTGAGGTTATGATAATGTATGTTGCTAGTGCGAGTAGAGTAAGTTGTGGACTGTACTGGATTACAATAATTATTCATCCTATATGGGCAATTGAGGAGTAAGCTAAGATCTTTCGTAGCTGGGTTTGATTTAGTCCCCCTCATCCACCAACTAGTGTTGATGTAATGCCTAGCAGTGTTAGTAGAAGTGGGTTAATGTTATGTGCTGTTTGGATGATTAGTGCAAATGGGGCTAGTTTTTGTCAGGTGGATAAGATTAGGCCTGTTAAGAGGTCTAGTCCTTGTAGGACTTCTGGCATCCAGAAGTGTACTGGTGCGAGTCCAATTTTAAGTGCTAAAGCGGCTACAAATATTGTGCTGGCGAGGGGGTCTGATAGGTTGCTGATGCTTCATTCTCCTGTTATTCAGGCATTTGTTGTACTTGCGAACAGGATCATTGCTGCTGCGGTGGCTTGGGTTAAGAAGTATTTTGTGGTTGCTTCTACTGCACGGGGGTGGTGGTGTTGTGCTATTAGTGGGGCGATTGCTAGTGTATTAATTTCTAGGCCTATTCAGGCTAGAAGTCAGTGGGAGCTGGCAAAGGTTAGGGTAGTTCCTAGTCCCAGGCTGGATAGTAGGATTGCAAGTACGTATGGGTTCATTGGCGGAGGAGGGACTTTAACCGTCATGTTCGGGGTATGGGCCCGAAAGCTTTATTAGCTGACCACGCCTAGTAGAAAGTGGTGTAAAGGAAGCACCGAGAGTTTTGATCTCTTGAGTATGGGTTCAATTCCCTTCTTTCTAGGAACTGAGGGGATTTTAACCCCCGTAATTCACTCTATCAAAGTGGTCCTTAGGTGCTCGGGCACAGTTCCATTAAGAATTATAGTTGTGGGGGGAGTCCTGCTAGGGCGATTGGTAGGGCGGCATGTCATAGAACGAAGGCAAGTGTGAGGGGGAGAAAGTTTTTTCATACGAGGTGTATTAGTTGGTCGTATCGGAATCGAGGGTATGAGGCTCGTACTCATAGAAATATAGTGGATAGTAGTGCAGCTTTAGTTATAAGATTAATTGTTATGAGTTCAGGGATGCTGGGAATGTGTGAGGCCCCTAGAAATAGTACAGCTGAGAGGGTGTTTATTAAAAGGATGTTAGCGTATTCGGCCAGGAAGAGGAGTGCGAAGGGTCCTCCTGCATATTCTACGTTGAAACCGGATACTAGTTCTGATTCTCCTTCTGTTAGGTCGAATGGTGCTCGGTTTGTTTCGGCTAATGTTGAAATATATCATATTGCGGCTAGGGGTCAGGCAGGGATAAGTAGTCAAATGCTTTCTTGGGTGGTGTTGAATGTTTGTAGGGTATATCCCCCCGAGAAAATAATTACTGAGAGGAGGATTAGTCCTAGACTCACTTCATAGGAAATTGTTTGGGCTACGGCTCGTAGGGCACCGATTAGTGCGTATTTTGAATTTGATGCTCATCCTGACCCCAGGATTGAGTATACAGCGAGGCTTGATAAGGCTAGAATAAATAGGATTCCCAGGTTAAGGTCAACTATTGGGTGAGGTATGGGAATTGGTGCTCATAGGACTATGGCCAGGGTTAGTGCGAGTATCGGAGCGGCTAAAAATAGAAATGGGGATGATGTGGATGGGCGGACGGGCTCTTTGGTAAATAGTTTTACTCCGTCAACAATGGGTTGTAGAAGTCCATAAGGTCCTACCACATTTGGCCCTTTTCGTAATTGCATGTATCCTAATACCTTTCGTTCAATTAGGGTTAAGAAAGCTACTGCTAGGAGGACGGGTACGATGTAGGCTAGGGGGTTGATGAGGTGGGTGATTAGGGTGTTTAGCATAACTGGGAAGAGGATTTGAACCTCTGGCTAAAAGGGCTTAGGCCTTTCGCAATTTACCATGCTCTGCCACCCCAGTATGTCCTTATTTTGGCGGTTGGGTTTTGGCCCTCCCTTTGTTTTATTTATTTGTTTGCATAAATTAGGGGTGGGGCGTACTTGAAGTATGGGCCCCTCTTTTCCGATCCTTTCGTACTAGGAAAAGTAGCGTTACAGATAGAAACTGACCTGGATTGCTCCGGTCTGAACTCAGATCACGTAGGACTTTAATCGTTGAACAAACGAACCCTTAATAGCGGCTGCACCATTAGGATGTCCTGATCCAACATCGAGGTCGTAAACCCCCTCGTCGATATGGACTCTGGGAGAGGATTGCGCTGTTATCCCTAGGGTAACTTGGTTCGTTGATCGGCTTTGTTGCCGGATCATGTTTGGTCAGATGTTCTGTGGCTTAGAGATGTCTCTCTTAGTTTTAGGAGGTTTTCCCAATCCACTTGGAGGCTTATTTTTCCTCCGTGGTCGCCCCAACCGAAGGTAAAATATCATATCCCACAAAGTTCATGTTCTTTATTAAGTCGCTTGACGTGGGTTGAGTTTTGTACCTTAAGCTCCAAAGGGTCTTCTCGTCTTGTATTATTATACCCGCTTCTGCACGGGTAGATCAATTTCACTGACTTGAGAGGGGAGACAGTTAAGCCCTCGTTTGGCCGTTCATACAGGTCTCTATTTAAAAGACAAGTGATTGCGCTACCTTTGCACGGTCAGGATACCGCGGCCGTTAAACTTGTGGTCACTGGGCAGGCTGGACCTCCTATACTCGGTTGTGTCGCAGGAGGCGATGTTTTTGGTAAACAGGCGAGGCTTATGTTTGCCGAGTTCCTTCCCTTTCTTTTAGTCTTTCCTTTAATGCACTCCAGTGTGGGGGTAACGATGGGTAAGTTGTGGGTTTTTCTTGGTTTTTTTGTAGTTCACATTGCTCTCTGGGGTTGAGTTCGTTAGTTGCCAATGGTTAGTCCGGTTTGGCTTACACTTGTGCTTGGAGAAGGGCGGGCCTTCTTGTTACTCATTTTAGCATAGTCTCTTCCATGTGAGCATGGGTTGGTCTAATAGTATTTAGGGGAGTAAAATTTCTTATCGGTATAATAAACCTCTTTCTGTCTGAGCTTTAACGCTTTCTGTTTAGGTGGCTGCTTTTAGGCCCACTAGAACAGTATGTTTTATGTATTATGATCTTTATCCTCCTGGAAAGGTTGTGTCCTTTGTTAAAGGGGCTGTACCCCCTTTAACTAACTCTCGTGTATTTCTCTTGGTATCTTGTTTGTGTTTGATTTGGGGAGCACGAGGCTGAACTTTTATTCATCTCTTAGGCAACCAGCTATCACCAGGTTCGGTAGGTCTGTCACTTCTACCCGGAGCTCTTCCCACTCTTTTGCCACAGAGACGGGTTGGCCCTTAATAGGCTGTCTCGGGGTAGCTCACCTGGTTTCGGGGTCCCAAACTAAAGGTCTCTTTGCTTGGGTGTACTGGCTAAATCATGATGCAAAAGGTACAAGATTTAATCTTTGCTTTTTTGTGCTTATATGGGTTGTTTCATTTCTCTTTCAGCTTTCCCTTGCGGTACTGTTTCTATTGCTTTGGTGGGACCTTTTCTGTCTCCCATACTCAGGTAAAAGAATGGTTTAGTTTTTGGTGTTAGGTTTGTTGCTTATTTATATTGTTTAGTTATTGGGTTGATTAAGCTAGCTGTTTGGCTCAGGACGACCCGATTTGCATGGGTGTCTTCTCGGTGTAAGTGAGATGCTTAACTGACTCAGCCACGTCCTGGGTTTGGTCCAAGTGCACCTTCCGGTACACTTACCATGTTACGACTTGCCTCCCCTTGTTGGTGTTGTTGTATTAGGTATTCTTGGTGTGTTTTGACGGGGAGGGTGACGGGCGGTGTGTACGCGTCTCAGAGCCGGGTTCAAAAGGACGCTCTATTTCCTTTTTACTGCTAAATCCTCCTTCAAGCACTGTTTTCATGGTGCGCGTTCGTAATATTCTGCAATAGAAAATGTAGCCCATTTCTTCCCACTTCATGCGCTACACCTCGACCTGACGTTTTGGGTTGTGCCCATTTTGCTTACTTTTACTCCTTCACAGGGTAAGCTGACGACGGCGGTATATAGGCTGGGATGGCTAGAAGTGGTGAGGTTAAACGAGGGTTATCGGTTCTAGAACAGGCTCCTCTAGGGGGGTCTGAGACACCGTCAGGTCCTTTGGGTTTTAAGCTGTTGCTCGTAGTACCCTGGCGGACATCTATTGTAGGTGGATGTCTTGGTTTATGGCTGAGCATAGTGGGGTATCTAATCCCAGTTTGTTTCTCAGCTTTCGTGGGGTCAGGTAGGTCATTAAAGCTACTTTCGTTTATAGGGCCTCGGACACCCAGAAGCGTATGACGGCCAAGGGGCCATTTGGCTTTAAAAAATTGTTTATCCTTAACCACCCTTTACGCCGTTGTAATATCAACTAGGGTCTCTCGTCTAACCGCGGTGGCTGGCACGAGTTTTACCGGCCCTGTTAACACTAACTAAGTCAAGTTTTCACTTATGGCTTAATGTTTATCACTGCTGAATTCCCTTGGGGGTGTGGCTTGGCTAGGCGTCTTGGGCTGATGTTTGTGCCTGATGCCCGCTCCTCGTCCCCGGAGGGGGGGATTGAGGGCATATTCACTGGGCTGCGGAGACTTGCATGTGTAATTTGTGTTACAGCTGATAGTAAGGTCGGGACCATGCCTTTGTGCATGCGGAGTTTTTTAGGACTCATCTTGGCATCTTCAGTGCCATGCTTTATATTAAGCTACGCTAGC